ACAATTGAACCTTCTCAAACTGTTTCTTTTTAAGAACCAAAAAGATTTGTGCCAAAATAACAGATGCCAAGAAGAACAAAAGGCCTTGGACACGTAATGGGTCTTGAAGTACTATTTCCGCGTCTCCCTGACCAAATCCCCCCACATTAGGATTACTTGTTAATGGTTGATCAAGTTTGATGGATTCGCCTTCTGAAACAAGAAGTTCTGGTCCTGGGGGGATACTATCAATCACTTGACGCCCCTCTGGCGCATCTGTTATAGTTATTTCATACCCCCCTTTTTCTTTTCGTATTATTTTGCTTACTATACCCGCTGCTGTAGCATTATAAACCGTATTGTTACTCTTGCTCCCGTCGGGATAAATCTGACCCCTTCCCCTGTTCCCGCCTACGTATATGGGATATTTTAAGAAGTACGCATCCTTCTTAGCAGCAGGGTCCGGAGAAAGAATAGGAAAGGTGATTTCACTATATTTTTGACCAGGAACAGGACCTATCACAAGAATATTCTTTTTAGCGGGGCGATAACTCTGAAAAGAGAGATTACCTATCTTTTCTTTCATCTCTGGCGAAATACGATCAGGAGGGGCTAATTCAAACCCCTCGGGTAAAATAAGCACGGCCCCCACATTCAAAGCTCCCTTTTTACCATTAGCAAGAACTTGTTTTAGTTGCATATCATAAGGAATTCGAACAACTGCTTCAAATACAGTATCTGGAAGTACCGCTTGTGGAACCTCAATACCCACGGGCTTATTAGCTAAATGACAATTCGCGCATACAATACGACCAGTTGCTTCGCGCGGATTTTCATAACCCTGCTGTGCAAAAATGGGATATGCATTTGAAATGTATGCCCCAGTTATTATATATATCATGAGCGATACGGAAATGGAGCGAGTAATCTCTTCCTTTATCCAAGAGAGGGTCTTTCTAGTTTGCATGGTCCAGTCGTTGATCCAGAAAATTTATACAATAAAATTAGGTAGGTCGCTAGGATAGTTCCCTATCCACGATGCTGCTAGTTACTGAAAAATTTTTACTAAAATATAGGAGGAATCCGAATCTATTGGATGTATAGAAAAAATAAGTATATAAAAAAAAATAAGATTTTGAATGTTTTATTTTACTTATGGACAAAATAACAAAATTCTAATTGGATCGGTGGATCATTTTTCAGTCATTCATTGAATGATAAATCACTACAAGTGACGGAGATACACGATTTAAATAACGGAAGATCCAATATTTAAAAATTGTATCGAAAATGACTGGAAAGGTGGAAACAAGTCCAGATATAATTTGATCATTATGAGCAAATCCAAAATCCTTGTAGAAAGAGCTAATCATTAGTTCCCAACCGTGGGGTGAATGGAATCCTATACATAAGTCGGTTAATAAAAGAATAGAAAGGGCTTTTATCGTGTCGCTTAAGTTATATATGAATTCTTGAATCCAAGAATTAAGAATAATAAGTTCTTCATTAACTAAAAAAGAATAACCACTTAGAATAACGAAACAGATTATATTTGTCGAGAAGTGCAAAATCGTATAGATACGATCTGCGTTGTGCATCTTGATCAATTGGATCGTTTCTTTGTGGATTCCGATACGAAACTTTTGTAGATGTGTTTCGGGGTATTCCTTTATCATTTCGTCCAACAGGAAGAGTTCCTCAAATTCTATTAATTTTTCTAGAATACTCTTTTCTTGAATATCATTTAAAAAAGTTTCGGATTTACTAGTATTCCACCAATTAATAATCCAAGATCCCATACTTTTATTAAATGAAAAAGAGACCCACCAGGGCAAAAATACTATAGACGTAAGATATAGAAGGGGAATGAATGCTTTTTTTTCCATTTTTGCGTCTGTGAATTTTTAATGAATCCGCTTCATTCGTCAACTCTATACGATCTAATATTTCTATCAAGCATAAGTTCTATTCTAATATTAGAATTTAGAATAGAAAGCTTCGAACTCCCGAATCTATTCCCTCGTTTTTATTTGTGAGTCAGTGGTTAGTCCTTGAATTTTGTGAATTTACATACGCATAAAAAAAAGTTTGCGGACAAAATTTCAAATTTTTCCGTTTTCCGTATATAGTATATATAATCTACGTCTTCTTTGGTTCATCAGTATTATGAAGAAATTTCAGTTAAGTTATGTTATAGAAAAAAAAAGGAAAAAAAAAAAAGAGGATTTTTTGGTTTTTTACCTCCTGCTAAGAAAAGTGCTTCGTTTATTTCAAAATACTTCAATTGGTACACGCAAAAAATAGGCCAATTCCGCTGCTTTTTGCTCAATTTCTCGTGGAGTCAAATTCTCATCAGTACGAGTCAAAGGAATGGCCCCCTGGCCTCTGATTTCCATATAAAGGACACGCCGAGCATTAAAACCCTCTTTAACTTCTATTCTGATAGACTGAATATCTTTCATAAAGAATCGGAGTAAGATGCGACGATTTTTTCCTGGGAATCCCCAACGAAAAATACACACTATTCCTTCTTTTCTATCGAATCGATCATAACCACTACCTACATTCCACGAAATTGTGCACCACAAATAAGAGCTAATAAACAGACCGGCGAGCCCATAGAACGACATCACGATACCTTGTGGAAAAAAAATGATTTCCTGAGACGGGAATAAAGATATCAAATTTCTGTCAAGATAACTGGAAATTCCAATCAATAAAAACCCCAATGAACCTAAAAAAAGTATAATGGCCCAGCAGAAATTACTTATTTTTCGAGACCCCGCTATAAGTTCTATCCATATATGTTCTGATCGCCAACTCATACTAGATCTAGTTACATTTTATTGGAAGTGGGAGACCGGCCAAAATGAATTTTACTTTACATTTTTTTGTTTCCGAAGGAACTTTCATCAACTTGCACTATTCTGATGTGAATCTTTCGAAGCAATTGGTTAGATCTAAAAGTAAAATAATAGGAGCCCTCTCATATGATCCCCTATCTACACATATATAGCTACATGGGCTTTACATTTATTTCAGGCATTCGCCCCAATCGCGACTTATTTTCAATATTTTCAAATAGCTCGTTTACTCATATATCAGATTTACGTTTACGCCTGCCCTTTCTTTTCTGTTTGAAAGAAGCCACAAGTTATACCATATTATACTGAATAGATATCTGTGTTATAATCCAAGTCTAAGTCTTGAAAAAAAATATATGAAATTTGCCCCCATCAGATCTAAAAAATCTTGTTTTTTTGAACATGAAGAGATAAAGAAGCCATTGCAATTGCCGGAAATACTAAGCCCACTAAAGGCACAAAAATAGAGGGTAAGTTGTTGAGAATTGTCATAGAATGGGCACCTCGATTTAATATTTGTACCTGTTATTTATTGTTATATTTATTTTTTTTACCTATTATCGCTATATTATATTGTTAGAAAGATATCTTAAATAGAAAGATCTCTTAAAATTATTAGAATTCCTATAATAATTATACTAAGTATATCTAACTGAGTATATATAATAAAGTGCAAGGAATATAGAACTAACTAAATGGACTTATTCATTTTTATACATCAAATACATGTATGATAATTCACTTGTTTGTTATTTTTCTATTATTTTTTTTTCTTGTCTTATAATTTGAATTTCATAATTATAATTTGAATTTAATAAAGAGTTTCTTCACCTTATAAATTCTTCCAAAATTCGTTATAATATAATACGAAAGGAAGAAAAGAACATGAAATTCGTTTTATTTATTATTTACTACCCTACCTCGCGAAAAAAGAATTCGCTCTTTTATCTTGTTCATAGAGGTTTCCTAATTAGGAATCAGGGATATCGGTAAAAAAAAAATTATCTGTATGATTCTTTCCATAATTCTCTCTTATGTCACCAAAACAAATCCATTCTTCGGATTTTTCCTTTGATTCCGATAAATAAATACTTAATAAATACTTATTCTAAATAGTTATTCGCCAGAAAGAAAATAATTTAAAGAATTCAATTTAATTAACTATTAACTTAAAGTTCTACTAAAGTTATGATTCAAAGGAAAGAAAGCGTGGAGCTGAAATAATTCACTCAGAACGCCCTTTAACAGATTACGTGGTACGATTGGATCAAATAAGCCCTTATGGAATAAAAATTCAGCCGCTTGTGAACCTTCTGGTACTGTCTTATTCAATGTTTGTTCAATTACTCTTTTACCTGCAAATGCAATGTAGGCGTTGGGTTCAGCAATAATGATATCCCCCAACATACCAAAACTAGCTGTCACCCCACCAGTCGTAGGAGATGTAAGGATTGATACATAAACTAACTTTTTATTCGATTGATAATCATATAAAGCAGCAGAAATTTTAGCCATTTGCATCAAGCTCAAACTTCCTTCTTGCATGCGTGCTCCTCCGGAAGCACACACTAGAATAAGAGGTAAAAATTGATTAGTAGCATACTCGATTAAACGAGTAATTTTCTCGCCTACTACCGATCCCATACTACCCCCCATAAACTGAAAATCCATAACCCCAATTGCTACGGGAATGCCGTTTAGTTGACCTATGCCGGTTTGAATGGCCTCGGTTAATCCTGTCTTTTTTTGATAAGAATCAATACGATCTTTATAAGGTTCCTCCTCTGAATGAAAGTCAATGGGATCCAGGGAGAACATGTCCTCATCCATAGGATCCCAAGTCCCTGGATCAATCGAAAGTTCAATTCTATCTGAACTACTCATTTTCAAATGATATCCACATTGTTCACAAATATTCATTTTTGATTTAAAAAATTTCTTATAATTTAATCCATAACAAATTTCACATTGAACCCACAAATGCTTGTATTTTTGAGTTACACCGAGATCATTAGAATTTTCTCTTAGAGCGAAATCGCTGCCGTTCGTGCTAGTTCTTAGCTTGGAATTCCAGTTTTCACTACTATTTCTACTTTCACCCAAAATGTAAGTAGAAATGTAACTTTCGCTGTAATTTTCACTACCACTTAAAATAGA